CGTTCCAGAAAGGTTCCAGAAGATGTTAATCGTAAGCAAGAAGATTGTTTACGAAGAAACAACAAGAAAAATTCATATTCTGATACATAAGAGTTATATAGGAATCGAGATAGTCTTTTATTTTCTTTTGAAAAAAGAAAAATGGATTTCATTGAAGTAATAAGACTATTCCAATTCGAATAATAGTTGAGAAAGAATCGCAATAAATGCAAAGATGAAACATCTTGGATCCGGTATTCAAGGAGTTGAACCAAGATTTCAAAATGGATAGGATAGGGTATTTCTATATGTGATAGATAATGTAAATGCAAAAATTTGTCTTCTAAAAAGGGAAATATAGAATGAATAGATCGTAAATTTTGAAACTTTGGTATTTCCTTTTCTTCCGGACAAGATAGTTGTCCTAGCGAGAATGGGATTTCTACAACGATTGCAAACCCCTCAAATAGAATCTGAGAATAAAACTTCGAATAAAAATCATTGCTGTGATCCAACAATCGATCTTGGTTAGGATGATTAACTGAATTAATCAAAAAATTCTGCTGATACATTCGAATAATTAAACGTTTCACAAGTAGTGAACTAAATTTCTTGTTATTACAACCAACAATTTCCACAGGTTCAGAACCTTTTAATACATAATCATGGGCAAATGCATAAATATATTCCTGAAAGAGAAGTGGGTAAACGAAGTATTGTTGACGAGATTTCTGTTTTTCTGAATACCCTTCGAATTTTGCCATTTGTATTTCTACTTGAATCAGAGAAAAAAAGCATTTCTCGATTTATCAAATGATGATACATAGTGCAATATGGTCAGAACAGGGTGTTACATTTTTTTTTTAACCCTGAAAAGAAAGGGAGTCTAATCCATAGATCTTTTTCTGCTCCTTTTCTATCTAATTAGTTTATGTTTGTTCTAATTACAAACAAACAAAAAAACACATCTTTTATTTTTGCAGGCCAATCGCTCTTTTGACTTTGGAATAAAGTCTCTTTATCAATATACTGCTTCTTTTACACATTCAATTCATAACATTCCTTTTCAATCCATAAAAAAGAATAATTAGGATTCCTAAAAAAAAATTAAAGGGCCCACCGATAGGAAAACCCAACCTTTCCCCGCATCAGGCACTAATCTATTTTTAACGTCTAATTAGATCGGGGAATCATTTCAATTAAATTAAGAAGTTAAGCTCGTTGCTTTTTATTTTACCAGAATTAGAGCCAGGCTCTATCCATTTATTCACTAGACCCAGAAAATCGGAATTTTTTTATTCAAAAAAAAAGAAATTGATTTTATTACGACATGCTATTTTTTCCATTCATTACCTTTGAGGATCAGTCGTGGTCTTCTAGACTCTACCAAGAGTCTGGACGAATTTGTTGCTTCATCCAAATGTGTAAAAGATCATAGTCGCACTTAAAAGCCGAGTACTCTACCATTGAGTTAGCAACCCAGATAAAATAGGATCTTAGATACGATCGAAATCCAAAAATCGATGGAATTACACCGGACACTCCTGGCAAAACATTGAATTAGCAAGACATCAAAAGAAAGATTTTATCACCCATTAAAAACACTCAAATACCAAAATAAACAGATCGGTTAAATTTCACTAAGGTTAAAGAGCGGCCCCAATCATAATAGCAAAATTGTTATTTTTTTAGCATTTAAATAGAAAAATCTTATATGTATATGAAAGTACATGCAAGGGGGGTAACCCTATCATTTGAGCAAAGTGTAGACAGAAATACCTAATAGGGAGTGACGATAAAGAGACCTATCTAGCTACAAATTCTAGCTGTTCAATAGACCTTTGTCAATAGAAATACAATGGTAAGAAAACCAATTAGATACAAATAAGGAAATTAAATAAGGGCTTTTGTTGGATTGGCACGACATAAATGCAGCAAAAAAATAGGACTAAAAAAGAGGCAAATTGTGTCTAAATAATTAAGGGATATTAATTACCCTCTCCTACTTTTTTATTTTTTATTCATTTAGTTCTTCAATTAACTCAAAGTTCTTTCTTTATCTTTAAAGAATTCAGCTTTCCTTAAAATATCATAAACAGTTCTTGTAGGTTGAGCACCTTTTTCAAGGAAATAGAGAATAGCTGGAACATTTAAACAAGTTTGATTCTTTATCGGATCATAAAAACCAACTTTTTGAAGATCTCTTCCTTCTCTTCGAGATCGAACATCAATTGCAACGATTCGATAGACAGCTTATTGGGATAGATGTAGATAAACAATGCCCCCCCTAGAAACGTATAGGAGGTTTTCTCCTCATACGGCTCGAGAAAATGATTCGAATTTCTATCTATAATACAAGTAGATAGAAATTCGACTATGACTTGCATTAATTTCCTTATAGAAGAAAAAACAAATTTCATTTATACTCATGACTCAAGTTGGCTAATTTTGACTGACAGAATTCAAAAGAGAAATCCTTCGAAATTTTTTGAGTCGTCTCTAAACTCTTTTCTTTATCTCATCTCGAACAAATTGACTTTTATTCCTTATTCTGATCTAATTCTATTGTTGAGATGGTTGAAAATCATGTTTACTTGTTCCGGAATCTTTATCTTTGATTTGTGAAATCCTTGGGTTTAGACATTACTTCGGGAATTCCTATTCTTTTTTCTTTCAAAAGAGTAGCAACATACTCTTTCTTTTTTTCTTATTTCCTTCAATAAAGCATTTTCCTCTTCTAGAGAAATCGAATATGAACGATTGATTCTGATAGACTTTTAATCGAAAAAAATAAGTTTTCCAATCTTCCAAAATTAGACTTTTCTTATTTTAACCTTTCAATTTCTATATTAAGGATAGACTGACAAAGTTGGCCTAATTTATTAGTTTTCACTAACCCTAGATTCTTTCCCTTGATAAAAAATCAATTCTGTCTTCTCGAGCTCCATCGTGTACTATTTACTTACAAACAACCCAGCGCAAATTCGGTTCTGGACAAATAGAACAGACTATGTCGAGCCAAGAGCATTTTCATTACTATGGAAAATGGTGGATAGCAAAATCCACAATCGATCATCTCCTTCAAGTCGCACGTTGCTTTCTACCACATCGTTTTAAACGAAGTTTTACCATAACATTCCTCTAATTTCATTGCAAAGTGATATCGAGAATTGATCCAATATGGATGGAATCATGAATAGTCATTGGTTTTGTATACTAATTCAAACTTGCTATCTATGGAGAAATAGAAATATGGATAAAAGAAATAAGTATTTATCGGGGAAGACTCTGCAAGGATCCAATTTATTTAAACCCATATTCTATCATATGAATGAAACATAGTTTGAAAAAGAGGAATAAAATAGTTTGCTTAAGACTTATTTATTATGGAATTTCCATCCTCAACAGAGAACTCGAGATGATCAATTCTGAAATGAGAAGAATCAACTCTTCTCCAACAAATAAACTATGCCAATGAAATAATTAGCAGTTTTTTGTTAGTTATAAACTTTTCATAGTTCTTCGACTGGAATAACAGGAGTAACAAAAGAAAGAAAAAATGAAGTAAAAAAAAGAGTGTAAAGTAAAATTAAGGTCTTTGCTTTTACTTATAGCATTCTTTCTTTTAGGTAACAGAAAGAACTAAAAATTAAAAATAAGAAAAGTATGATTTTTTTTTGAATCCATTCTATCCAACGAACAGTTCTTACCTTACCCTTACCGGAATGGATCATTCTGGATATTTAAAGAATCACAGATCGAGATCGTTTTCGCTTAACCAAAGAAGAGCCCCTCTTTTTTACTAATAAAACAACAAAACAAAAATCTATCTGTATCATAAAGGGATAGGTCTGATTTTTTATACAGTGTTTTCCCTCATAATTTTTTTTTTTCAATCAATTCCAAAGTCGAGTAGACAGAATATATGAATTTATCTCTAATCCTCACATTCCATTGATTTAGAAATGGGTATTTGGAAATCAGATAATGCCTAAAATACAAAAATCGAGTCTCTCTCCGTAGAATGGAAACCCCCTTTTCTTCACATTAGGTGTCAAATGGATCCTGTAAGAATTCCCACTTCATGGATATGGAGCATAAAGTTTATCTAAAAAGTTCGAATTTCAAAACACATATTCAAAACACATACACATATGAGTAATGAGTAGGAGCATATCCTGAATGTGCCTGACAGGCCAAAATTTTTAATGAAAAATAAAGATATTCAATTTGACTGGACTTGACACTTGATTTTGTTTTCTGAGAAAGAAAAACAATCATTAGAAATGCATCTAATCTAAGAGTTCATAAGAACTAATTATTCTCTTTAATAAGCTTTTGTGTCGTGCAGGGCACAATACGATTCTATCTTTCGTTTCATGAAAAAAAAATCTGGGACGGAAGGATTCGAACCTCCGAATAACGGGACCAAAACCCGCTGCCTTACCACTTGGCCACGCCCCATTTCGTTTTATGCGACACTAAAAAACGGTATTAATATTATATATTATTCGTCAATCCCACTTCAATTACCTAAAAAATGTGGTATATTTTCTTGCTAGGATTCTAAACATGCGGATAATATAGAATCCAAAAAATGCATTGATCATTACATGGAATTCTATTAAGATATTATATGAAAGTCGAATTTCTTCCATTCTCATTTGAGAATGCGAATACAAGGAGGTATTTTGTGTTTGGGAAAGTCCGAAGAAAAAAGGATTTTGAATCCACCTTTTCTTTTCCCTTTTCCCTTAGAAAAATAACTCAATCAAAATCCAATTATCTACTCTACAAGAACGAAATGCTTCTTATGCCTAATATACTTAGTTTAACCTCTATCTGTTTTAATTCTGGTCTTTATCCGAATAGTTTTTTCTTAGCCAAATTACCCGAAGCTTATGCCATTTTCAACCCAATCGTGGATGTTATGCCTGTCATACCTGTACTCTTTTTTCTATTAGCGTTTGTTTGGCAAGCTGCTGTAAGTTTTCGATGAAATCTTTACTATTCTGTTCTGTCTGCCAAATTGAATGATGTATTCATTCCAAAAAAAGTGAAAAATGTAGAAGAGCCGAAAAGTCTTATATTATGAACTTTCGATTCTAAAATTCAAATTCTTCTACATTGAATGTATAGCTGCAACAATAAATTTGGATCAGCCTTTCTTTTCTACCCCCTGCACCTACGTTGAGCAGGTACCTTTAGGTACCCACACAATACTTAAACTAATTTTTGCTATTGATAAGACTGCTTATTATAAAGCAATTCTTGCTATTTTTTTTTTAAGAATTGATTTTTGCATTTTTTAGGTGTCAAAATAAAAAAAAAACCATCCTAGTGGATCTGTGCGGTAAGGAAAAGCAGGTAATCTATTCCTTAAAAAAAAAATCTTGGAGATTATGTAATGCTTACTCTCAAACTCTTTGTTTATACAGTAGTGATATTCTTTGTTTCCCTCTTTATATTTGGATTCTTATCTAATGACCCAGGACGTAATCCTGGACGTGAGGAGTAAAAATCCAAAATTTTTTGGGAATTTTTTCTTACAAATTGGATTTATTTCGTACATTTATCTATGAGAAAATCCGGGGGTTAGAATTCCTTACAATTCTAAAGTCCCAAACGATCCGAGGGGGCGGAAAGAGAGGGATTCGAACCCTCGGTACAAAAAAATTGTACAACGGATTAGCAATCCGCCGCTTTAGTCCACTCAGCCATCTCTCCCCGTTCCAAATCGAAAGGTTTTCGTGATATGACAGAGGCAAGAAATAACGATTACAAAAAATCCTTCCTTTTTTCATTTCAAAAGTGCATAAAAATTATATTGCCAATTCCATTTTAGTTATATTCTTTTTTCTTAATGTTACTAAAAAAAAGGAGAAAATTCTTGTTTCTTCTTTCTAAAATTCGATACAGGCTGAGAGACAATCAGATATATTTTCTCTTCAGCGGGCATTTCCGTATAGGACTTGTTAGAATAAAAAAACAGGTTATAGAAAAAAAAAAAAAATTTTATCAAACCCACCATAAAATTGGAAAGAAAGATAAAGTAAGTAGACCTGACCCCTTGAACGATGCCTCTATCCGCTATTCTGATATATAAATTCGATGTGGATGAAATTGTTGTATAAGCGGATTTTTTGTATTTCCTTAGACTTAGACCGCGCAAGGCAAGAATTTTTCGCTATTTACGATTTCATATTCTTGTTACTAAACATTCTATAGGAATAAGAAGAAATCGCAACTCTTTTCCGTTACACATAAAAATGGATTTCGAAAGTCCATTTTGCTTTTCAATATCTTTCTTTTTTTTTTTCAGAATCCTATTTTAGTTCTTCCACCCATGCAATAGAGAGCGAATGAGAAAAGAGGGGTTATTTTTCTTTCCCTTAAAAGATAGGCTTTGAAATGGGAATCATAGAATAATCCTGAATTCAAATGTTTATTTCTTTATTTCTATAGTATAAGAAAAATGAATCTAATGAAATTCATGGATTTACCACGACTTCGGTTGTGACCCCATAGATAAAAATGAAAAATTTCTATCTTCGAGACCATTGAAAAAGGGCATTGAACGAGAAAGAAATCGTCCACAGATAATCAAACTATCATATGCCTAGTAATATGAGATGCTCGGAAATGGTTGAAGTAATTGAATAGGAGGATCACTATGACTATAGCCCTTGGTAGAGTTACTAAAGAAGAAAATGATCTATTTGATATTATGGACGACTGGTTACGAAGAGACCGTTTCGTTTTTGTAGGATGGTCCGGCCTATTGCTCTTTCCTTGTGCTTATTTCGCTTTAGGGGGTTGGTTTACAGGGACTACTTTTGTAACTTCTTGGTATACCCATGGATTGGCCAGCTCCTATTTGGAAGGTTGCAATTTCTTAACGGCGGCGGTTTCCACCCCTGCCAATAGTTTAGCACACTCTTTGTTGCTACTATGGGGACCGGAAGCACAAGGAGATTTTACTCGTTGGTGTCAATTAGGCGGTCTGTGGACTTTTGTCGCTCTCCATGGGGCTTTTGCACTAATAGGTTTCATGTTACGTCAATTTGAACTTGCTCGGTCTGTTCAATTGCGGCCTTATAATGCAATTTCATTCTCTGGTCCAATCGCTGTTTTTGTTTCCGTATTCCTTATTTATCCACTGGGACAATCTGGTTGGTTCTTTGCACCGAGTTTTGGCGTAGCAGCTATATTTCGATTCATCCTTTTCTTCCAAGGATTTCATAATTGGACGTTGAACCCCTTTCATATGATGGGAGTTGCCGGAGTATTAGGTGCGGCTCTGCTATGCGCTATTCATGGGGCTACTGTAGAAAACACTCTATTCGAAGATGGTGATGGTGCAAATACCTTCCGAGCTTTTAACCCAACTCAAGCGGAAGAAACTTATTCAATGGTCACTGCTAACCGCTTTTGGTCCCAAATCTTTGGTGTTGCTTTTTCCAATAAACGTTGGTTACATTTCTTTATGCTATTTGTACCCGTCACCGGTTTATGGATGAG